CTTGTCTCTGTTTATGTCTCGGATTGAGACAGATTACTATAATTCGTCCCCGCCTACGGATCAGTCGACATTTTTCACAAATTTTACGAACAGAGGCCCTTATTTTCATATTTGTTATTCCTTACCTTAATTCCGAATCCACTCTTTGGAAGAAAATAAGTCTCTTGAAATTTGGAACCTCAAATTGTATCCCCACGAAAGGGATGTTTCAAAAGCCGCCTACACCTAATTGTTCGAATCTTTGTTGCGAAGTCTATAAATTATACGTCCCCTGGTTGAATCATAACGACTTACTTCGATTTTTACTCTATCTCCTGGTAGTATCCGTATAAAACTCCGTCGGATTCTCCCCGAAACATAACCTAGAATCAGATCTTCATTATCTAAACGAACCCGGAACATACCATTGGGAAGTGATTCAGTAATTAAACCTTCATGAATCAATTTTTGTTCTTTCATTCCAGGTAAAACCCCCTTGAAGTATCAACTAATGAGGAGGAGTGATATTAAACAACCCGTCTTTCCTCTCTTTTTTCAAAAATTGGAAGTTACGGATCAAATTCGGATACCAGAGAAGGATCACCATATATAACACAAAACTTCTCCTCCAATTCTTTCTAGTCGAGCTTCTCGATCTGTCATTATACCTCTAGAAGTAGAAAGAATTACAATCCCCATTCCACCTAAAATCCTAGGAATTCGTTGATAGTTGGAATAGATTCGTAGACCGGGTCGGCTGATACGCTTTAAAATATTTCTATATGTTCCTTTCCTATTTCTTCTATGTCGCAGGGTTGAAACCAAAAAATATTTGTTGTTTTCCCGATGTTTCCTAACGCTTTCGATAAAACCTTCTCGTAGAAGTATTTTAACAACGCTTTCAGTGATATTAGTAGATGCTATTCGAACCGTTCCCTTTTTGTACACGTCGGCATTTCTTATAGAAGTTAATATATTGGCAATAGTGTCCCTACCCATGGCGAACTATAATTATTGGCGCCTCCTAGTTTTGATATAATCAACATGTTCCGTTTTTTTTTTTTCATTTTTTATTATTCATTAATGAGTTATTAAAAGTATATGCGTGAAACACAATCTACTAATTGATCTATTTCAGATACCCTACTAGACCACATATCATGGTCTCATCTACTAGTATTATAATACTTCAGGGGCTAATGAGACTATTTTAGTGAAATTCAACTGTCTCAATTCCCGAGCGATCGCTCCAAAAACTCGAGTTCCTTTTGGATTTCCTTCTTGATCAATGACAACTGCGGCATTGTCATCATATCGTATTATCATACCGTTCTCACGTCTGAGTTCTTTACATGTACGTACAATTACAGCTCTGATCACTTCTGATCTTTCGAGAGACATATTGGGCACTGCTTCTTTGATTACAGCAACAATAACGTCACCAATATGAGCATATTGGTGATTACTAGCCCCTATGATTCGAATACACATCAATTCTCGAGCCCCGCTGTTGTCCGCTACATTCAAATGGGTCTGAGGTTGAATCATTTTTTTTGAATCTCTTCTTTCAATGCAAAGGTTGAGGGAAAAAAGAAAGAAATATTATTTGTCCAAAAATAAAGAAATCTGCGATTGTATTTTTCATTTCAAATATTCCTTTGGTTCTACATCCCTATCCCGCAATAATGAATTGCGTTCGTATAGGCATTTTGCACGCAGCTATTTTAATAGCTGCTCTGGCTACAGTTTCTGATACTCCGCCCATTTCATAAAGTATTCGACCTGGTTTAACAACAGATACCCAATATTCGGGAGATCCCTTCCCCGAACCCATACGTGTTTCCGTGGGTCTTACTGTAACGGGTTTGTCGGGAAATATACGTACCCATATTTTTCCTCCACGGCGCGCATATCGTGTCATTGCTCGTCGCCCTGCTTCTATTTGTCTAGATGTGATCCAAGCGGGTTCAAGTGCCTGAAGAGCATATCTACCGAAACAAATATGATTGCCTCGATAAGATATTCCCTTCATTCTTCCTCTATGTTGTTTACGGAATCTGGTTCTTTTGGGGTTATAGTTGATGGTTGTTTCTCAATCCCATCTCTACTGCAGAACCGGACATGAGAGTTTCTTCTCATCCAGCTCCTCGCGAATGAAACGATTACATAAAATAAATATTACAGATACACATGTATTTATTGAATAATACACTAAATCATGGGATTTATTGATATTGCATCTGTCACGTGGGAATCTGGATATTTTGTATATACAGCTAGACGTATATTTCTATATTATAGAGGATAATGCTTTGATTTTTTATAACGAATCCTTTCTTTCTTTTACCGAATCGGCAAAAATATTGCAATTCCATAAGGGTTGGGTTTTCGCGGGCGAATATTTACTCTTTCACTATCTGTTCCATTCGTAGGGTCAACCCATAGCTGCTCAGAATAAATCAAATCAATTGGTTCCTGGTTGGTTCCGCCATCCCACTCAATGAATCATTAGGATTCGTTT